GAAGAAAATGAAGAAGAATTGACAGAAGAAGATCATGAGATTCATTCAAGAAGAGCCAAACGTGTGGTAATTTATAACGATAATGATCAGAATACCAATTCTATTTCTAGTACTAAAAATGCTAATAACAATGATAAAAATGATAATCAAATGGAAGAGGAAGAGGTAGCTCTGATACGTTATTCCCAACAATCTGATTTTCGTCGCAGTCTAATCAAGGGATCCATGCGCGCTCAAAGACGTAAAACAGTTATTTGGGACCTCTTTCAAGTAAATGTACATTCCCCACTTTTTTTGGACCGTATAGACAAAACATCTTTTTTTTATTTTTTTGACATCAATGAAATGAAGAATCTCATTTTTAGGAATTGGATGGTGAGAGAACGAGAATCTGAATTTCAAATTTTAGATTCCCATTTTGAAAATGAAGAGACAAAAGAGGAAAAAGAGAAAAAAGAGAAAAAAGAGCGGATAGAAATATCAGAAGCTTGGGATACCTTTGTATTTACTCAAGCAATAAGAGGTTTCATGTTAGTAACCCAATCTTTTATTAGAAAATACATTATATTGCCTTCATTTATAATAGCTAAAAATATTTTCCGTATATTATTATTCCAATTCCCCGAGTGGTACGAGGATTTTAAGGAATGGAATAGAGAAATGCATATTAAATGCACCTATAATGGTGTTCAATTATCAGAGACAGAATTTCCTCAAGATTGGTTAACAGACGGTATTCAGATAAAGATTCTATATCCTTTCTGTCTAAAACCTTGGCGAAAATCTAAGGTACGATCTCATCATAGAGATCGAAGAGATCCAATGAAAAAAAAAGAAAAAAAAAAAAATTTTTGTTTTTTAACAGTCTGGGGAATGGAAGCGGAACTTCCCTTTGGTTCTCCCCGAAAACGACCTTCTTTTTTTGAACCTATTTATAAAGAACTAGAAAAAAAAAATAGAAGGGTAAAAAAGAAATTTTTCCAAGTTTTAAACTTTTTAAAGGAAAGAAGAAAATCCTTTCTCAAAGTTAGAAAAGAAAAAAAAAAATGGATCATAAAAATAGTTCTAGTTATCAAACTCATAATGAAAAAACTGGAAAAAGTAAATCCAATTTTTTTATTTGAGTTGAGGAAAGAAAAAGTATATGAAATGAACGAAAACGAAAAGGATTTAAAAAAAAATAATAAGATTCTTCGCGAATCATCCGTTCTAATTCGACCGAAAAATTGGTTAAATTATTCACTAATAGAAAGAAGAATGAAAGATCTTTCTTATAAGACAATCAAAATCAGGAATCAAATAGAACGAAACGAAAAAGAAAAAAAAAAAAAGGATATAGTTATAATTTATGATAATAAAAGGTCGGAATCACAGAAACATATTTTAAAAATATTAAAAAGGAAAAATATCCGATTAATGCGTAAATCACACTACTTTCTCAAATCATTCATTGAAAAAATATACATAGATATTTTGCTATGTACCATTACCATTCCTAAGATCAATGCACAACTTTTATTTGAATCAACAAAAAAGATCTTTAATAAAAATAAATACATTTACAACAATAAAAGAAATAGAAATAAAGAAAAAGAACAAGAAGGAATTTATGAAACAAATCAAAATACAATGAATTTTAATTTGGTTTTGACTATAAAAAAGTTGTTTTCGAATACTGATAATACTGAGAATAGGAATCCAAATTCCAATACTTATTGGAACTTATCTTCCCTATCTCAAGCATATGTATTTTACAAATTATCACAAACCCAATTACTTAATAAGTATCACTTGAAACCTGTATTTCAATATCAAGGGAACTATCCTTTTTTTAAGGATAAATTAAAAGACTATTGTATGAATTGGAATTGTATGATACACGGAATATTTGATTCCAAATCAAGACATAATAAAATTAAAATGCATATGTATGTAATGAACGAATGGAAAAACTGGTTAAAAGGTCATTATCAATACGATCTATCTAAAAGAAAATGGTCTCGATTAGTACCTAAAGAATGGCGAAATAGAATCAATCAACGCTGTATAATTCAAAACCAAAACAAGGAATCAATCCAATTGGATTTATATAAAAAATACCAATTCATTCATTCCATGAAAAAAAATGACTATGCAGCGGATTCTTTTATGAGTCAAAAAAAAAAATGGAAAAAACATTACAGATATGATCTTTTATCATATAAATACATAAGTCCTCCTAATTCATATATTTCTGGATCAACATTAGAATTTGAAATAAACGGGGACCGAGAAATTCCATATCATTTTAATCCATCGAAACCCGAATCATTTTATGTATTGGTAAGTATACCTAGTAATAATTATATAGAAAAAGGATATATTATTGATAAGAATACAAATTTGGATAGAAAATATTTTAATTGTAGAATTCTTCATTTTTTTTTTCATTTAAAAAAAAATATTGATATTGAAATCTGTACCAATGCACATATTGGCATGAAGATTCAGAAAAATACTAAGACTGAAATTAATAATTTTAAAAAATTGGAAAAAAAAGATATTTTTTCTACTACGATTCATCAAGAGCAAGAGATCAAACCATGCAATAAAAAGATAAACTTTTTTGATTGCATGGGAATGAATCAAGAGGGGTTCTCTGATACCGCATCAAATCATAATACTATATCCAATCTAGAACCTTGGTTCTTCCCAGAATTTGTGCCACTTTGTGACGTATATAAGATTCAACCTTGGATCATTCCAATCAAATCATTTTTTTTTAATTTTAATAAATTAAATTTAAAAAAAAATGAAAAAATAAATCTAAATCCAAAGAAAAATCCTCATAGATCATCTAATAAAAAAAAAGATCTTGAATTAGGAAATTATAAGCAGTACAAGCAGGAAGAACAGGAACAACAGGGTCAAGAAAATCTTGTATCGAATCTACGAAAACAAAAGAATAAAAAAGCTGTTGAAGAAGATTACGCAATATTCGAAATAGAAATGAAAAAAGATATAAAAAAAAAACAATATCAATATAAATATAAGAGCAAAAAACGAATGGAACTAGATTCCTTTTTGAAAAAATATTTACTTTTTCAATTAAGATGGGCTGATTCCTTGAATCAAACAATAATGAACAATATCAAGGTATATTGTCTCCTACTTAGACTGAGAAATCCAAAAGAAATTGCCATATCCTCGATTCAAAGAGGTGAAATAAATATAGACAAAATGCTAATTCAAAGGGACCTAGTTCTTACAGAATTGATAAGAAAGGGAATATTGATTATTGAACCAATTCGTCTATCTATAAGAAGCGACGGAAAATCTATTGTATATCAAACTATGGATATTTCATTGGTCGATAAGAAGAAGCACAAAACAAATAGAAAATACAAAAAAAAAAGACATATTGATAAAGGAGGGGTTGCAAAATCCATTCCACGACACAGCCAGTTATTTTTGAATGAAGACAAAAATCATTATGATTTTATTGTTCCTGAAAATATTCTATCTCCTAGACGTCGGAGAGAATTTAGAATTCGAATTTGTTTCAATTCGGGTAATTGTAATGTTTTGGATAGAAATCCAAAATTTCTCAATGAAAACAAAATAATAAACTGTGGACAATTTTTTAATCAGGACAAGCATATTAACACCGATGCAAAAAATTTAATTAAATTAAAATTGTTTCTTTGGCCCAATTATCGATTAGAAGATTTAGCTTGTATGAATCGCTATTGGTTTGATACCAATAACAGCAGTCGTTTCAGTATGTCAAGAATACATATGTATTCACAATTCAGAATGAATTCAAATTCAAAATTATAAATTTTATAGTAGATTCAAAATTTATAGTAGATTTCCTACATATCGTATGACATATTCGGTAGATGAAAGCCGAAATATATAGACTGTATAACATTCTAATACATGATGCTGATTTCATAGTGTATCAATTTTCACTAGTAGGAGCGGAATCCTTTTAAGTAAAAAGAAATCGTTCTATATTCGTGAATGTATATGTTTATATATTTTTTTTATTTATATTTTATATTTATCAGACCTTTTTATCCGAATCCAATTGAAAATTGGATTTGGATAAAATATACAAAACAAATACAAATAAACATAAACACATAAAATAAACAAAAAACAAACAAATTAGTATATGAATAAATAAAATCCAATTTCGATTTATACTAGATGAAAATAACTAATAACTGGCATAATAAATATTATTATTATTATTTTTCCTGATCGGTAAAATTAACAGAAAAGAAAAAAAGAAATTTAAATTTATTTTATGTTCAAAAATTCATTCATCTCAGTTATTTCACAAGAAGAAAGAGAAGAAAATAGTGGGTCTGTTGAATTTCAAGTATTCCATTTCACCAGTAAGATACGGAGACTTACTTCACATTTAGAATTGCACAAAAGAGATTTTTTATCGCAAAGGGGTCTACGAAGAATTCTGGGAAAACGTCAACGATTATTGACTTATTTGTCAAAGAAAAATAAAGTGCGTTATAAGAAATTAGTGGATCAGTTAGATATTCGGGAACCAAAAACTCGTTCAAAAACTCGTTAATTTAATTTGAATTTTTTATTTGAGTTTCTTATTATTTTATTATTAGCCTTGTTATTTTAATTTTATTTTTAAATTATTTTTTTATTAGTTCAGTTATCAGTTATTAGTATTAGGTTTGTAATTTTAAGAAACCTAATTTTTATAAATTCATGAAATAATGAATTAAGGGAAAAAAATATGACTGTACCGGCTACAAAAAAAAATTTCATAATAGTCAATATGGGTCCTCACCACCCATCAATGCATGGTGTTCTTCGGCTGATCGTTACTCTGGATGGTGAAGATGTTATTGACTGTGAACCTATATTGGGCTATTTACACAGAGGGATGGAAAAAATAGCAGAGAACCGAACAATTATACAATATTTGCCTTATGTAACACGTTGGGATTATTTAGCTACTATGTTCACAGAAGCAATAACAGTAAATGCACCAGAACGATTGGAAAGTGTTCAAGTACCTAAAAGGGCCAGTTATATCAGAGTAATTATGCTGGAGCTGAGCCGTATAGCCTCCCATTTGTTATGGCTTGGACCTTTTATGGCCGATATCGGTGCACAGACTCCCTTTTTCTATATTTTCAGAGAGAGGGAATTGATATATGATCTATTCGAAGCCGCCACAGGTATGCGGATGATGCATAATTTTTTCCGCATCGGGGGAGTGGCTGCGGATTTACCTTATGGCTGGATAGATAAATGTTTGGATTTTTGTGATTATTCTTTAACAGAAGTTGTTGAGTATCAAAAACTCATTACTCGAAATCCCATTTTTTTGGAACGAGTTGAAGGAGTGGGCATTATTGGTGGGGAGGAGACAATAAATTGGGGTTTATCAGGACCAATGTTACGAGCTTCTGGAATCCAATGGGATCTTCGGAAAGTTGATCTTTATGAGTGTTACAATAAATTAGATTGGGAAGTCAAATGGCAAAAAGAAGGCGATTCATTAGCTCGTTATTTAGTACGAATCGGTGAAATGCAAGAATCAATAAAAATTATTCAACAGGCTCTAGAAGGAATTCCAGGGGGACCTTATGAGAATTTGGAAAACCGCCGCTTTCATAGGGCAAAGAATTCCGAATGGAATAATTTTGAATATAGATTTATTACTAAAAAAATTTCACCCAATTTTGAATTGTTAAAACAAGAACTTTATGTAAGGGTAGAGGCCCCAAAGGGAGAATTAGGAATTTATTTAATAGGGGATAGTAGTGTTTTCCCCTGGAGATGGAAAATTCGTCCACCTGGTTTCATCAATTTGCAAATTCTTCCCCAGCTAGTTAAAAGAATGAAATTGGCTGATATCATGACGATACTAGGTAGTATAGATATCATTATGGGAGAAGTTGATCGTTGAAATGATAATTGATACGACAGAAGTACAAACTATTAATTCTTTTTCTAGATTAGAATCCTTAAAAGAAGTCTATGGACTCATATGGATTTTTGTCCCCATTTTCATCCTTCTCTTAGGAATCATAATGGGGGTATTAGTCATTGTGTGGTTAGAAAGAAAAATATCCGCAGCAATACAACAACGTATTGGACCTGAATATGCCGGCCCATTAGGAATTCTTCAAGCTTTAGCGGATGGGACCAAACTTTTTTTGAAGGAGGACATTCTTCCATCTAGAGGGAATGTTCGTTTGTTTAGTGTCGGACCTTCTATAGCGGTCATATCAATTCTACTAAGTTATTTAGTAATTCCTTTTGGATATCACCTTGTTTTAGCTGATCTCAGTATAGGTGTTTTTTTATGGATTGCCATTTCAAGTATTGTACCCATTGGTCTTCTTATGTCAGGATATGTATCAAATAATAAGTATTCCTTTTCAGGCGGTCTACGAGCAGCAGCTCAATCCATTAGTTATGAAATACCATTAACTCTATGTGTGTTAGCAATATCTCTACGTGCGATTCGTTGGAACATGAACTCTTTTTATCTCTTTTAATTTTAATGAATTGAAATCTCAATTCAATCAATATAATATAAATATAATTCAATATGAATAATAAATAAAATAATTTTATTTATTATTATTATTGAATTATTTATAATTTATATTCTAATTTATTAGAATTTTCTAATTTATAAATTATAATTTATAAAGATTTATAAAGTAATTAAAGAGAAAAAAATTTAATGTCTTGAATAAATATCTTTATTTTTTTTTATTCAACATTTAAGTTCGATAAGTTAAACCAGATAGTTATATGAGTGAAACAAAACTGCTCCTCAATTTGCAGTAAAACAAGAGAAAATCTCATTCCCTAGGTACAAGAAGGAAATTGAAGTAAACATAAGTTGTTTACCCCAAGATTGAGATTATTTGATTAGTCGTCATATCTTGAAGCGGATGCAAAAGATCAACTGTATGGAGTTTTTACTACTGTCTTGTATGTATTACTATACTGGGGATCAATCAAAAAGAAGTGGGCGGTTAGGAACACCAAAGTACGCAAAGGATGAGTAATGTAAATGTAAGGTATTAAAAAAAGGGGTTTTTGCATAAAACGAATCATAATAAGGGCTTGAAGTTGGTAGAAATGATCAAGCAGTACTTCCCCAGGATTCCGATCTAGAGTATGCTACTAATCACTGTCGCTGATTAAAGAAATGACTATCAAGAACGAATTAATCCTTTATTTTCTTTTCTTTATTTATTTATTTTTATACACTTTTTTAGTTTTGAGAAAGAAGAACAGGAACAAAAAAAAATAAATAGGATGCAATACAATATACAATATATAGAATAAAAAATAATAAAATGGGAATAATAATAAAATATTGCTTTCTTAATACATATGCATATGGGAATTATTATCATAATTCATTAACTATTAACTAATGTAACTAATGCCCAATTCTTTATTTATATTTATGAATTATGAATATAACGAGTATTTGATTGAAGGATTAAGTTATTGCTGAGCAAATAGAAATTTTCATTATAAGGGATAAGATCAATTCGGAAGTGCTTTTTCTTATTCTAGCAGACAGAATTTTATTGGTCTAATTGAGGACTCTCCAACCCCCAATGTATCTTTACATTCTATTTACCTATGGTCCAAGGATAGCAATAATATCCAAGGATAGCGAAAATACTGAACTAGTCCTTACCTTACATTTTTTGTGGCCATAGAGGAGCCGTATGAAGCTTAGGTTTCACGTACGGTTTTGGAATAGCGATGGAAGCAGTGATGTTATCATCGACTATAATTATCTAACAGTTCAAGTACAGTTGATATAATTGAGGCACAGTCAAAATATGGTTTTTGGGGATGGAATCTGTGGCGTCAACCCATAGGGTTTCTAGTTTTTCTAATGTCTTCTCTAGCGGAATGTGAAAGATTACCCTTTGATTTACCAGAAGCAGAGGAGGAATTAGTAGCAGGTTATCAAACCGAATATTCAGGTATCAAATACGGCTTATTTTATCTTGCTTCTTACCTAAATCTATTAGTTTCTTCATTGTTTGTAACAGTTCTTTACTTAGGTGGGTGGAATTTTTCTATTCCGTACATATCTAGTACTGAACTTTTTGGAAAAAAAAAAATGTTTAGAGTCTTCGTAATGGCAATTGGTATCTTTATTACATTAGCTAAAGCTTATTTGTTTCTGTTCATTCCTATCACAACAAGATGGACTTTACCTAGGATGAGAATGGATCAGTTATTAAATCTTGGGTGGAAATTTCTTTTACCTATTTCTTTAGGTAATCTATTATTGACAACTTCTTCTCAACTTGTTTCACTATAATTAATTATAAACTAAAATAAATAAATAAGAGAAAACGATAATGATATTCTATATTCATAACTTCTCTCAACCAAGAGAAAGAAACATAAATTTTATTCGTGGATATCTATAATATGTTTCCTATGGTTACTGGGTTCATGAATTATGGCAAACAAACAATACGAGCTGCAAGGTACATTGGACAAAGTTTCATAATTACCTTATCCCATATAAATCGTTTACCTGTAACTATTCAATATCCTTATCAAAAATCAATCACATCAGAGCGTTTTCGTGGTCGAATCCACTTTGAATTTGATAAATGTATTGCTTGTGAAGTATGTGTTCGCGTATGCCCCATAGACCTTCCCGTTGTTGATTGGAAATTTGAAAAAGATATTAAGAAAAAACAATTGCTTCATTATAGTATTGATTTTGGGGTCTGTATATTTTGTGGTAACTGTGTTGAGTATTGTCCAACAAACTGTTTATCAATGACTGAAGAATATGAACTTTCTACTTATGATCGTCACGAATTGAATTATAATCAAATTTCTTTGGGTCGGTTACCAATGTCAATAATTGGAGATTACACAATTCAAACAGTTATGGATTCAACAAAAAAATGAAAAAATAAAAACCCCCTGGTTCAAGAACGATTACCAATTAATAAGATTTGGTTTGGAATTTTGATCTTGTTTCGGTCAAGCTTTTTGCTATTTTTTTGATAAGGAGAAAAGTAGGATTAGACAAAAAACTTTTTTTATCTATATGATATTCTATGATATTAATTTTTTTGATTAAATTAGGAAGGTCTCATAGAAAAAAATAGTTCCTTTACTGGCCCCCTTAGTAAGGTCATGAAATATTTCGACTTATTTATTTATCTTTTCTTTTATAATGGATTTACCTGGACCAATACATGATCTTCTTGTAGTATTTCTGGGATCAGTTCTTATATTAGGAGGTCTGGGAGTAGTGTTACTTACCAATCCCATTAATTCTGCCTTTTCATTGGGATTGGTTCTTGTTTGTATATCCTTATTCTATATTTCGTCGAATTCCTATTTTGTAGCTGCCGCACAGTTCCTTATTTATGTAGGAGCCATAAATGTATTAATCATATTTGCTGTGATGTTCATGAACGGCTCAGAATATTCCAATGATTCCTATCTGTGGACCGTTGGAGATGGGATCACTTCAGTAGTTTGTACAAGTCTTTTTTTTGCATTAATGACTACTATACCAGATACGTCATGGTACGGAATTCTTCGAACTACAAGATCAAATCAGATTATAGAACAGGACTTAATAAGTAACGTTCAACAAATTGGGATTCATTTATCCACAGATTTTTATCTTCCTTTTGAACTCATTTCTATAATTCTTTTAGTTTCCTTGATAGGAGCAATTACTATGGCTCGTCAATAATCTAATCAACTAATAAGAAATAAGAGCTTCCTTAATTATTTTTATTTCATTATTTTTATAATTAAAGAATAAAAAAAAAGATTTAAGGGTTTTATATTTTATTTCAATCTACTGTGAATATCTTCTTTTGTTCTGTAATTCTTCTTTCTATTCTAGTCAACTGAATTTAATTTATTTTATTTTTGTTCATATTGAAATGAATCGAGATTGATGAGGAATTCGTCAATGATGTTGGAGCATGTACTTTTTCTGAGTGTTTATTTATTTTCTATCGGTATCTATGGACTGATCACAAGCCGAAGCATGGTTAGAGCACTTATGTGTCTTGAGCTCATACTCAATTCGGTGAATATGAATCTCGTAATATTTTCCGATATATTTGATAGTCGGCAATTAAAAGGAGAAATTTTCTCCATTTTTGTTATAGCCATTGCGGCTGCTGAAGCAGCTATTGGGCTGGCTATTGTTTCGTCGATCCATCGTAATAGAAAATCAACTCGTATCAATCAATCGAATTTGCTGAATAATTAGTCATAATTCCTCTATTTTCACATACAAATAAAAACATAAGACTTCTATAATTCTAGAATTAGAATAGGAAATAAAATTAAGATAATAATATAATATAATTGGAATCCAATCTTCTTCTTATTTTTTTTTTATTTCATTTTTTCATTTAAATGAAAATATTTAAATTATTTTTAATTTTTTAATAATTAAAAATTATTTAATAATATTTAATAATATAATATTTAATAATATAAATAATATAATATAATATATAATAATTTAATAAGAAATAATATATTAAGAATTTCTTAATAATTTAATCTTTAATAATATATTTAATAATCTAATTCTAATTTAATAATATAATCATAATTATATAATAAATAATAATAATAATAATAAATAAATAAAAATAAATAATAATAATAAAAAAGAATAAATAAGAAAATTAATTCTATATTATATATATTATATATAATTCTATATCTATATATAATAATAAATATATATAATAATAAATAAATAATAAATAAATAAATATAAAATAAATTCTAAAATTTTTAAATAAAAAATTAATTATGAATTAATTAATTAATATTAAATTTTAAAATATTAAAAAAATATTAAATTTAAATATTATAATATTATATATTATAATATAATTCTAATATAATATTAATATAATATATAATATATTTAAAATATATATTAAAATTAGAAATAATATGAATATATAATATAATATATTTTAAATATATATTAAAATTAGAATATATAATATTCTATAATATAGAATATATAATATAAAAAAATATATATATATAAAATATTAGAATATATAATATTTAATATAAATATAATAATATTATTATAATATATAAGAAATATCTTATTATTAGAAATATATAATAAATATAATAATAATATATTTCTTATATTTCTGATATAGAGATATAGATTTATGATTTAGAGCTACTAACCCATTCTATCACTAACCTATTCTATCTAATACGAATCCGATTCCGATATAGATATATATAAGAATATTATTATATCCTTAAATTCTACTTAGTATTTCTATATACTACTATAATCTATAAAATCTATAATTTATTATTTCTATATACTACTATAATCTATAATAATCTAATATCTAATCTATATAATCTAATATCTAATCTATATATAAATATACTATATAAATAATAAATACTATTATAATAGTAACTATATACTATAAATATACTATAAATACTATAATATATAAATATTACATTACATAAAAATATAAATTATAATAATAATATAATTATAAATTATAATAATATGTAGTATAAAGTATAATATGTAGAAGTAGAATATGTATATAATATGTATATAATATAATGTATATAATATAGATATAGATATATAGATAGTTTTCTAGTATTAGAATTAGAATTATAGTATTAAGTATTAGAATATTCTTATTTTATTTTTTCTATTTGATAGAATTCACATTTTTTATATGACTATATCAATAGGATTACTTAGAATTACTAGAATTCTAGTAAATTAGAATTCTCTAAATTCCATATTAAATATTCAATTAAAATTTGGATCTATATATCTATCATCTATATATCTATCTATATATCTAATCTATCTATATATATATATATATATATATATATTATATATTCTAATATTATATTATATATTATATTATATTATTATATATTATATTATATGATTATATGAAATTATATGATTATATGAATGAAAATATATAAATGAAAATATATATATGATATATATATGAAAATGAAAATATAAAAATTTAATAAATTAATAAAATAAACATGAATAGAATTCGTATGTACAACTCATATTTCATGGTTATTCAAACGTAAATCAAAGGATCTTGGACCTTTATCATAAACAGATTTTAAAATATATTGATTTTTAAGATTTTAATAAATCATTGATTCGTCTGGTATCTACAATATAAAATATATGATTTCTATTATTTTATAATTTTACCAGATAGAAAATTCTTTGTGTTCAAAACTGAAATTTATAGACTCAATGTCACATTCAGTCAAAATTTATGATACATGTATAGGGTGTACCCAATGTGTACGAGCTTGTCCCACGGATGTATTGGAAATGATACCTTGGGACGGATGTAAAGCTAAACAAATTGCTTCCGCGCCAAGAACCGAGGATTGTGTAGGTTGTAAGAGATGTGAATCCGCTTGCCCAACGGATTTTTTGAGTGTCCGTGTTTATTTATGGCATGAAACAACTCGCAGCATGGGTCTTTCTTATTGATATGTGACAAAAAACTCCACTTGAATCATTTGATTCCTCTTTACCGACAAAAGCCCGTACTCGAGAAAAGAAAATCTATTATTCTTCTCCCGAGCACGGGGGTTTTATGGTCAAAATTTATCTTGTCTTTATCACGAGTTATTTTCCTTGGTTAACAATACTTCTTGTTTTTCCTATATTTGCGGGTTCTTCAATTGCCCTTTTCCCTCATAAGGGAAATAAGTTGTATAGGTGGTATACTATATGTATATGTATCCTGGAGCTCCTTCTAATGACCTATGTATTTTGTTATCATTTCAAATTGGAAGATCCCTTAACCCAATTGAAGGAAGATTATAAATGGATAAATCTTTTTGATTTTCACTGTAGACTGGGAATCGATGGACTTTCCATAGGACCCATTTTACTGACAGGATTTATCACTACTTTAGCTACTTTAGCGGCTTGGCCAGTTACTAGAAATCCGCGATTTTTCTATTTCTTGATGTTAGCAATGTATAGTGGCCAAATAGGATCATTTTCTTCTCGAGACCTTTTACTTTTTTTCATCATGTGGGAATTAGAATTAATTCCTGTTTACTTACTTTTATCCATGTGGGGAGGAAAGAAACGTCTGTACTCGGCTACAAAGTTTATTTTGTGCACTGCGGGAGGTTCTATTTTTATCTTAATAGGAGTTCTAGGTATGGGTTTATATGGTTCCAATGAACCAACATTAGATTTAGAAAAATTAGCTAATCAATCATATCCTGCAGCATTGGAAATAATATTCTATTTTTGTTTTCTTATAGCTTATGCTGTCAAATCGCCGATGATACCCCTACATACATGGTTACCAGATACCCACGGGGAAGCACATTACAGTACATGTATGCTTCTAGCTGGAATCTTATTAAAGATGGGAGCATATGGATTGATTCGGATCAATATGGAATTATTAGCTCACGCTCATTCTAGATTCTCTCCCTGGTTGGTGATAGTAGGAATAATACAAATCATTTATGCAGCTTCAACCTCTCTCGGTCAACGCAATTTTAAAAAGCGTATTGCCTATTCTTCCGTATCTCACATGGGTTTCATAATTATAGGAATTGGTTCTATAACTGGCATGGGACTCAATGGAGCCATTTTACAAATACTCTCTCATGGATTGATTGGTGCTGCACTTTTTTTCTTGGCAGGAACGAGTTGTGATAGAATACGTTTTGTTTATCTCGACGAGATGGGGGGGATATCTATCCCAACAGCAAAAATCTTTACCATGTTTAGTAGTTTCTCGATGGCTTCTCTTGCATTGCCAGGAATGAGTGGTTTTGTTGCAGAATTCTTAGTCTTTTTTGGAATAATTACCAGCCAAAAATATCTTTTCATGCCAAAAATTTTAATTACTTTTGTAATAGCAATTGGAATGATATTAACTCCTATTTTTTTATTATCTATGTTACGTCAGGTTTTCTATGGATACAAGCTATTCAATATCCCAAACTCAAAATTTTTTGATTCTGGACCACGAGAACTATTTATTTCGATCTGTATCTTTCTACCTGTAATAGGAATTGGGATTTATCCTGATTTCGTTCTTTCGTTATCGGTTGACAAGGTACAAGTTATATTATCTAATTATTTTTATGGATACTAATTCTTTTTATAGCTTAATAAAATTTTCAAATTTTAATTTATTAGAAAGAAAGTCTTAGAATTCTTTTACTTTCATCTTTTCACGATTCTTCGTTGTACAATGAAAAAAAAAATTAAGAGTGAATTAGAATTGTAATGAGATAGATCTAGAGTTTTTGAGAACCATTTGAATAATTACTCCATTCAAACGGTTTTCAAAAACTCGCACAAATCTTCATTGTCTATCAGACAATGTTTTTATGTGTTCTTCATGTAGTTTATTTTATTCAATTAGATATAAATGGGAATGAACCATAACTATGGAACCCGATTCCTAATAGATTGATCCCAAAATAGCATATCCAAATTAGGATAAATCCTATAGAAGCCACAAATGCCGAATTCGTGCCTTGGTCTTGCAATTTTTTATTTGTTCTAGTATGTAAATAAATTGCAAATATGGTCCAAGTAATAAATGCCCAAGTTTCCTTAGGATCCCAATTCCAATAAGAACCCCATGCTTCATTAGCCCATACTGCTCCAGAAAGAATGCCTATGGTTAAAAAGGTAAACCCTAAACTAATGACACGATAACTCCAATAATCCAAACGCTGAATTAATTGATATTTGTAAAAATTTCTAAATGAGAGAAAAGAAGTCTTTTTAAATACACTTCTTTTTTCGTTCAAATATTCTATCTCACAAAAAAAAAATGACTTCCTTAAGCTTAAAAAATTAAAATTATTATTTTTTAAATAAAAATCGATCTTTTTTCGAAATGTAATCACTATAAGAGCAACTGATAATAATGATCCGCATAAAAGAGCTGCATAGCTCAATAGCATCATACTGACATGCATCATTAACCACTGAGATTGTAGAGCAGGTACTAATATTGCGGATTGATGCATTTCAATTGAAAGACCTGACGTGGCAAAACCTTGAGTAAAAATGGCACTTGGTGCAGTTATTGCGCTTAAATCCTTTTTATGATTCCCAAGATACGGAATCATATGAATAATGGAGAAACTCCACGAAAGGAAGATTAATGATTCATATAAATTACTTAACGGAAAATGTCCTGAAGAAATCCAACGAATAACTAAAAACCCTGTTATAGAGAAAAAAGTAGCTATCATCCCCTTTTCTGACGAATTACGTAATCCTTCGATTTCGTAAACTAATAAGTTCATCAAATGAATCATAATCACAATTGAGATGATCGAAAAGGAAATATGAGTTAATATATGTTCTAAGGTCACAAATATCATAAACATAAAAAAGGGTCCCTATTAAATAATAAATAATTGAAATCGGGGATTAAATATATTCTATTCTAATATTCTATTAGCTATTAGATTTCTATTAGATCTATTGTGTCTCTTTTTTTTTTTTTTATATATATATATATATATAAATATATAAATATATAAATATAATTATAATATAAATATAATTATAATATAAATATAATTATAATATAATAATATTTAATATTTAAATATTAATTAAATTAAAATATTAATTAAATAATTAAATATAAATAAATATATAAATATAAATTATTAAATTAAAATAAATTAAATTCAAAATATAAAAAAATATAAATAAAATAAATATAAATATTAAATATAAATATATATAATAAATATATATAAATATATTAAATAAATATAAATATTAAATAAATAAATATAAATATTAAAATTCTTTATTATTTAATTGAAATTTTCAATAATTCAATTAAATATAAAATTTAATTAAATATTAAATATTCAATATAAATTATTAAATATAAATAAATAAACAATAATGAAATTAAATTCTTTATTATGCCGCTTATGCCGCCACTCGGACTCGAACCGAGATGCTTTAGCACTGCTTCCTAAGAGCAGCGTGTCTACCAATTTCACCATGGCGGCTTACCTGAAAGAATAATAGGAAATTCATGTTGAATTGTCGAGATTCAATAGAGTTTAGGAAACAATGAAGAAAGATGCATTTCCATTCATATGATAATGTTCAATATTAATAATACTCAGTTAGTATCTTCGTAAGTTCAGTTTTTAGAATCAACTTTTACGTACTTTATACTATAAACTATAATATAAACCTAGCTTTTGTTTATCCAGAAAAGTCGTAACTCAATAGTTCCGTTCTCAGTCGACGTATAGAATTCCGAATTTTTTAAATTCTTTTTCCACGCTTCTCACCTCATGAAAAAAGAATTTATTTTTCAATGAGGATAACTAGGATTCTCTATGTATCACTTCATTGTCTTATCCTAATTGTGCTTTTATATTTCGAAAAGCACAATTCATAGGAAAGAAAAAAGAATCTCACGAATTCAATTCAATATTCAATATCAATAATATAAAATATAAAGATTCAATATAAATATTGAATATGTTAATATGATAATGATAGATATATAATATAGATATAGAAGATATAGAATAAGAATATAATATAATTATAAAAGAAAAAAATAAAGGATAAAAAAATTATAATGAAAAAAAATACAATACACAATACATTAACAATACATTAGTAAATGTCAATCATTTGTCTTCCAGTGTCTTCCAATTTTCAAATTGAAAATTAGAAGTTATTTGAGACATGTCAATTAAGATTTTTCCAAGACTTTTTTTTGTCGCACAAAAAAACTTTTTGACTGTCCGGTGGAAACAGATTTAGCTAAAGAAAAAGCTTTTACTGCCGCTAAAGAGCCTTTTTTTTTCCAAATATTTCTACGAATATGCTTTTTTGACATAGAAGTACGTTTTTTTGGAACTGCCATTCAAAAGTAGGTGACTCATTTTTATCGTTGTATGTGAAAGACATATATTGTTTAAAATGGATTACTCTTTATTAGTCATTATCTATACTTATTCCATCAAAAATAGAAGAGCATAACATAACTTTATTTCAGAACATACAAATATAATTAAAGAATAAAATAAAAAGAAATTCAATACAATAAAAAATAAATAAAAAACGAATTAAAATTCAATTCAATACCAATACAATATCAATATTCAATATTGAAATATTAATAACAATAAAATAAAAAAGAAAAAAATAAATAATAAAAAAAATTATAAAAAGATTCCATTTTAAAAATTTTAAATTTTAATAGATAAATAAAATTTTCTTTTCTATCTTCATTCTTTTCTTATATTTGTATAATGTAATAATTACATACGTATTATTCTCGTATATTGTTTTTGATTGTATTATACAAAAAAGGAATATAATATATACAAAAAGAATATACAAAAAGTAATGTAATATGAATATAATATGTAATCAAAGTAATGTAATTGTAATATAAAATACAAGATACAATACAATAATTACAAGAATATATACAACAATATAAAACAATATAGATATATATCATATATATATACATATTATACATATATAATATTACAATATTCCAATTACATTATTACATTAATTACAAATTAAAATTTACAATTACAAAATAAAATTTACAATTACAATATAAAAATAAAAGAAAGATATAAATAAAATATAAATTAAATTAAAATATTATTAAATATTAATTAAATATTAAAATATTAATTTATAAATTTAAATAAATTTAAATATTATATATTATAAATAAATCTAAATATTAAATAAAATTAAAATATAAATATTTTTAAATATATATAAATATATATATTAAATATATTAAATATAATTAGAATATTAATTATATAAATTCTATAATTATATAAATTCTATAATATATAATAAAAAAAATATAATTCTAAATTATAATATTTATAATATTCTAATTATATATAATTAGAATATATAATATAAATATAATATATATAATAATAATATATAATATAATAATAAAATATATAAATATAATAAAATAAAATATAAAATATATTTATATATAATATAAAAATATAATAAATATAAAATATAATATTAATATATAATATAATCTAAATAATCGAAATAATCTAAATTATAAATATTATAAATATTATAATATAAAAATAATATATAATATAAAATTCAATTAGAATATAATAATTAGAATATAATATAAATATAAGAAAATAAAATAGAATTCTAAATTAGAATTAGAATATTAATAATTAATATAATAATAATTAATATAATATTAATTTAATATTTAATATATAATATTAATATGTTTATAATTTTTATAATTTATAATTAATAATATTCTAATTTAGAATTAATAATATGTTTATATGTTTATATTAGAATTATATATAATATATAATTATATATAATTCTAATTAAAAATGTTAATAATATATAATTATATATAATTATAATTAAAAATGTTAATAATACGTCTAATTATGTATTTATGTATAATTGTATAATTATTTTATAATTAATATTAATTTAATATTAATTGTATAATTATATAATTAATATAATTAATAATATGTAAGATAAGTTAACTAAGTTCAAAGTTAATATAAATATAAAAGTTAATAAGATATATAAGTTATAAGATATCAGTATAAAATCTAAGAAAAAAAGTATAGATATAGATAATGAAATAAAATTAAAATAAAGATAAAATCTAAAAATAGTAAAGATATAAATAAATCTGTAACTGAACTATAATAAATCCAAAATCCATAAATTGAAATATAAAATAGGAAAATCTAATAAATAGAAAATGGAAAAAATATATAGAATCTCTATAAATTCTAGAATTTTACATAATTAGAATGTAATGTGAAGGGAAAATAAAATTATTTAAAATAAAAAAAGAAAATATCATATGATGTCATATTATGTATCTTCAGAAATATCTTTCTTTTTCTAGAGTTTAAAGTTAATTAATAACTAAGTAATAAACTTGACTAAATTATTTGATCATATCATTTGACCAACCAATTCCAACTCTTATTGAAAATACAAATATTTTATCTTTTTCATATTTTATTTTTTTTTTATATTTTATTTTTATTTTTTATTATTGTTTTGTTCTTTTCGAAAGAAATAAGAATTGGTGAATCGGAAACAATTATAAGAAAAAAGAACAATTTGTTTTCTTATGGAATATACATATAAATATGCATGGATAATACCCCTTTTTCCGCTCCCGGTTACTATGTCAATAGGATTTGGACTTCTACTTATTCCGACAGCAACAAAGGATATTCGTCGTATGTGGGCTTTCGCAAGTGTTTTACTGCTAAGTATAGCTGTGTGGTTTTCGGCCAATCTGTCTATTCAGCAAATAAATGGAAGTTTTACCTATCAATATCTATGGTCTTGGACCATCAATAATGATTTTTTATTAGAGTTCGGACACTTGATCGATCCACTTACTTCTATTATGTCAATACTAATTACTACTGTTGGAATCATGGTTTTTATTTATAGTGACAATTATATGTCTCACGACCAAGGATATTTGAGATTTTTTGCTTATATGAGTTTTTCCAATGCTTCAATGTTGGGATTAGTTACTAGTTCCAATTTGATACAAATTTATATTTTTTGGGAACTTGTGGGAATGTGTTCCTATTTATTGATAGGCTTTTGGTTCACACGACCCGTTGCAGCAAGTGCTTGTCAAAAAGCTTTTGTAACTAATCGTATAGGGGATTTTGGTTTATTATTAGGAACCTTAGGATTTTATTGGATAACAGGTAGTTTTGAATTTCGGGATTTGTTCCAAATAGTGAATACCTTGATCCATAATAATGGGGTCAATTCTTTATTTGCTACTTTATGTGCCTTTTTATTATTTGTCGGTGCAGTTGCTAAATCCGCACAATTCCCCCTTCACATATGGTTACCTGATGCCATGGAAGGACCCACTCCTATTTCGGCTCTTATACACGCTGCTACTATGGTAGCAGCAGGAATTTTTCTTGTAGCTCGGCTTCTTCCTCTTTTCATAGTTATACCTTACATAATGAATCTCATTTCTTTAGTAGGTATAATAACAGTACTTTTAGGAGCTACTTTGGCTCTTGCACAAAGAGACATTAAAAGAAGCTTAGCTTATTCTACAATGTCTCAATTGGGTTATATTATGTTAGCTCTAGGTATAGGTTCTTATCGAGCTGCTTTATTCCATTTGATCACCCATGCCTATTCTAAAGCTTTATTGTTTTTGGGATCCGGATCTATTATTCATTCAATGGAACCCATTGTTGGATATTCACCAGAGAAAAGTCAGAATATGGTTCTTATGGGAGGTTTAACAAGATATGTTCCAATTACAAAAACAACTTTTTTTTTAGGCACACTTTCTCTTTGTGGTATTCCGCCTCTTGCTTGTTTTTGGTCCAAAGATGAAATTATTCACGATAGCTGGGTGTACTCACCAATTTTCGCACTAATAGCTTGGTTCACAGCGGGATTAACCGCATTTTATATGTTTCGAATGTACTTACTTACCTTTGATGGGTATTTGCGCATTCATTTTCAAGATTATAGTAGTCTTAGTAGTACAAAAAATAAATCGTTTTATTCAATATCCTTATGGGGAAAGGGGACACTGAAGGAAGTCAATAAGAATTTATTTTTTGAAAAAAATAAAAATAATAATAAGGTTTATTTTATTTCAAAAAATATATCTAAAATTGACAAAAATGTAAGAACTAAGATACGAGACTTTAGTACTTATTTTAGAAATAGATATACTTATATGTATCCTCACGAATCAAGCAATACTATGCTATTTCCTCTACTTGTATTAGTACTATTTACTTTGTTCATTGGATCAATAGGAATTTCTTTTAATGGAGGAGTGGATCTATTATCGAAATGGTTAACTCCATCGACAACCCCTTTTCATCCAAATTATAATTATTATGAGGATTGGTATGAATTTTTGTCAAATGCTTTTTTTTCTATAAGTATCGCTCTTTTCGGACTATTGATAGCATCTATTTTTTATGGATCTATTTATTTGAAAAATTTGGGCTTAATTAATCTTTTTGTAAAAAGAGGCCCTAAAAGGATTCTTTTGGACAAAATCAAAGGTGTGATATACAATTGGTCATATAATCGTGGTTATATAGATATTTTTTATACTAGGATTTTCACCATGAGTATAAGAAGATTAGCCGAACTAACTCAGTTTTTTGATAAATATATAATTGATGGAATTCTAAATGGGATTGGTGTTGCAAGTTTCCTTATGGGGGAAGGGATAAAATATATGGGAGGTGGACGAATCTCATCTTATCTATTCTTGTATTTTTCTTATGTGTCAATCTTTTTATTTTTTTTTATTCTCATCATCGCATAATATGGTTCTTTTTTCAAGCCTATCCAGACTAGGAGATCCCTCTTTTTTTTCTATAATTTGGATTCGATTTCTCAATTCATTATTCAAATTGAACTTTATTTTTTCATTGGTATAAATCCAAGAATTATAAAAATTTTCGTCATATATTTTTTCTCTTATGTACAAAGAAATTCTTCGTTCTAGCATTTCTGAAAAAGTCGATAAACTAGGGGGATATGTAAAGGATATTATTTGTTTCCCATCACTTGTACATGTATAAAAAAAAAATTGTGACATTTCATTGCGTAAAGCATTTTCCAATTGATCATTTTTTATATATCGTAATGGACGATTCCATCGTTTATAATCGAAAAAAAAAGTGACAAAAGTTTTTTCAACCCCAAAATAACTTTTATTTTTCTCTTCTTTCAGTCTTCCCAATTCAAAATTCTCTTGATGGGTATCCAGATCAGAATCTTCGTGAACTGGGCTATCTTGATAGCGTGCCTCTTGAAAGTGAAATTCATCCTTTGTTTTTTCCTTTCCATTCACTCGGATCTCTTCCGTTTCATCTATTTTGTCCAGATCCTCCTTTTCTTCCGAACAAAGGGAAGGGTTTTCTTCGGTGGATCCCTCTTGTTCCTGTTTAGTCTCCTTCGTTTCGGAAGTTGTTTCCACATCGCTTTCTTCCTTTCTTTCTCCCCCTTCTTCCGTTTCTGAGGTTTCTTTCTCTTTCAGTTTCTTAGTGACAATAGGCGACGGCATTCTGCCTAAATAGTAGACAGAGGTGATAAATAAGAGAATACTAAAGATTCGAGCCATAGAATTTCTCAATTCTGACACAAGATACTTATTAGATCGAATAGAATGATTTTGCCGTATCCAGAATAATACCAATCCAACCCATTTCATGAAAAAAATGTGACCAATTAACCAACCAACAAAACTACTTGTTAAAAACAAAATCTTGTTGTTGCATCGAAACATATAAATGTTGACTAATCTGGCTAACGTGGAACTTGGTAAAATGAAATGGTTGAATAAT